TTAAAAAAGATTATGAATCCTCATTCGCATCTAGGATTCAAGGAAATACTTGAATCCAGGGTAGAAGGGCTATTAGGACTTCAGATTCCCTTCTATTTAGTATTTTATATACTAAATACTAACTATACTAATACTATACTAATACTAACTATATATATAACTATATAGTTATAGTATTATAGTATAGTAACTATATAGTTATAGTATAGTAAAAAAAATACTAAGGGAATACATACTAAGTACTAAGGGGGTGCCTAATGGCTGGATCTTGACTTAGATTGTAGAGCCTGATAGGAAAAACAATGAATAGTTTTGGAAAGGACCAGAGGTTGCTTTCTATACTACGGACTCAGAAGAATCTCTGAGTGTTCAGGTATACAATCTGTATTAGATTGGATGGATTTTTTCTTTTTTGTAGAATTTTCGAAAAAGGGCAAAAAGAAAGACTCTCTTTTCAGCAAGCCCTAACTGATCCCCCCGTTTCACAGGGGTAATCGGGAAAGAGGGTACGGATTAGATCAAATGGAGAAATAGTGGTCTGGTCTGTATTAGATAGTGATTTCTCCCCCTTCTGTGTTGAATTACGAAGGTCAACAAAAAAAAATGGATCTTCTTCTTTTTATTCCTACATGTTCTCATCCCCCCTTGGGGTGTTACTGCGTATTTTATTTTACTTGTGTTTAATCTTTCCCAATTCTAAATCATAATCGATTTTTTGGATTGCTTTCTCAATAGTGTTTTGTCAGAATCCCTTTTTGACTATGCACCATTGGTTCCATTATTATATTATAAATGAGGAATAATGGAATAATTCCTTCTTTTTTATAGAGATAGAGATAGGGGACATAATTCACATGGATATAGTAAGTCTCGCTTGGGCTGCTTTAATGGTAGTCTTTACATTTTCCCTTTCACTCGTAGTGTGGGGAAGAAGTGGACTCTAGAAGGACTACTAACTGAGTTGAAGAATCAAACCGTAGCAATTCTTTTATAGATCGTTCTGCAACGCGTTTTGAATTATTAAAAAAATCTCTGAATTTCGAATCTCATTGGAATCCAATGGAGTAATCTATGATATGAATGATATGAATCTTACTCTTTTCAATAAAAGAGATATTTCAGCGATTCCCATCTTTGTATTTCGAAAAGAAAGGGATTCAGATGGTTGGAAGAAATTTTCTATTTCAATCAACGGAATGGGTTCTTACTATCTTTATCAATATAGGTGAATAGTGAGGAAAACCGGACCTTTTTTGATTTCTTTCCCTCTTTACTCTTCAAATAAGAACTCGTTTTGGTAAGTGTATACGCACTTTCTATGAGAAATGATATAGAGATAGTGGTTGTCTAAACAAGAGACTATTCAATAATAAGATCTTGCCTCGGAGAATCTACACATATACACCTATTGGGCATTTAGCGTAATTTGCGAAAGACGATTTATGCTTTATGGTTTGGGCGTTAAAAATAAATGAGGTTTCCTCTTCCTTATTGAAAGGAATTCAAATCCTAAGATAAGAATTTGTTCCGATTGATCGGAACAAATAGATGTAGCAAATTGGGTGTTCTATCAATTCCATACAATATATGGAATTACGTCTATGAAGAGAATATTGTAGATTGATCTATCGAAACTTAAACCTTTATCTTTATTCTAGATTACAACTTTAGAGACTAAGTTTATAGGCTAAGAGATAGATGGGATGATAGAAGGATTCATCTATTTCTTTCTTACTATCCCATCTATCTCTTAGAATACTTCCGATTCTAGTCCGCTCATTTTATTTAAGTGAAGACGTGAAATTCGAATCCTTTTCATTGGACTTCGTCAATTTTTGATCAGAACTCAGAGGAAAAGTTTGCTTCACATTTATTTGAAAATCCAATTGAATTAATCATTTTGACTGACTGTTTTTACGTAAATGATAAGTAGAAAGGCGGTAGGAACTAGAATGAATAGTGCAGTAGCAATAAATGCAAGAATATTTACTTCCATAATCTCATTGGTTTTTTTACTTCGCAATAACTCGGGATTTAATCCCCTAAATATGATAAATCTTTCGTCTGCCACTCGATGATATTGAATGGGATAAATATCATGAATAACAATATCTGATCTATCAAATCAATTCGTCGTTGAGACTTGATTAGTATAACATAGGAAGTTCTTTTATCCATACCGAATCAAAATTTGGATTCCTAACCCAATCAATCGAAAATTTCTTTATTTAGCATTGGTTTCTTTATTTTTTTCTATAACCTACCTTGCGTCTTCCTTGGACAATCATCTGCTGAAGGATCATCAAATTGCCCCTCCACTTCGATTAATCGCCTAGTTACAAACCTAAAGAAACAATAAAAGCGAAACAGAAAAATAGTCAAAAAAATAGTAAAGAAAGAAAAAAGAAGGACTCCCCTTTGCTTTGGAAATGAGAGTGTGTCCCCCGACACCCTTTACTAGTTCATAGAAAGGGAAAAATGAATTTATACATTTATTGGA